CTTTTTACGAGATAAAGTTTTTGTTTTGATCGGAATGAGCTATTAATCAAACCGAGGGACCCCTTAACAGTTAAGGGATTCATAGAACGAATCACACTTTTACCACTAAACTATACCCGCCACAATCCGATTATTATATCTAAATCGACTTTTTGTCGAACAAGAAACTCGGTCATAATTAAAAGATAGGATCAAAAAAGAATCATGCAAATTAGAGCGTTAGCGCGAGGACTAAATGAGATTACGAAAAGAGATAACTCATTTAAATAACTAAATACCAAGTCTTTTGCTGGAGTTTTTTGACGGATACGGGTTGACAAAACTATTTAAGCCGTAACATAAAAAAGCATTGTTCAAAAATTTCTAGTTCCTTTGTTTTCTTATCTTATTTTTTTATTTACGTTTACTTTAAATAAATGATATTTTACTGAAAACAAAAAGTAAATAAAAGATAAAGCTAAGAAATTAAGATAGGAACTGACATTTTGATTATATATCAAAGGAATCGAAATAGTCCTCATTATGATCGTTTCAATATCAATAATAATAATAAGCAGTTGTGTTTTCAAATTAAATAAATAATTTTAATTTTATTCCTGGGAACAAAAGAGGCCCGGCTCAGCTAGGTACTGGACCAGGCCAAGCCGTGTAAAGTGTAAAGAAAAGGTTTCTTTGTACAAAATAAAAGAGGGATCTTTTGATTTTATTTATTAATATTTAGTTTTAAATATTATATATATAATATTTAATTTTTTTTAAAAACTATAAATAAACTAAAGAAAATAAAGGGCTTTTTTCAAGCCTTATTTTGACTTATGTAACATAATAATTATCCTTTTTCAATTGGGGGAGAGATGGCTGAGTGGACTAAAGCGTCGGATTGCTAATCCGTTGTACGAGTTTTTCGTACCGAGGGTTCGAATCCCTCTCTTTCCGTTTGTTTTCATCGAAAACTTTGTTATTTCCTTTCAAAATTTTCGTGAGTTAGCTTTTTTTTTTAAGTTATTTTAGTTATTTTAATAGTTAAAATTAATAGTTAAAAATGTGAAATACCTAAAATCCTACTAACGAAGATTTCAAAATCGAGTAAAAAGAACAAAAAACCTTATTTATTTTTATTCTTCACGTCCGGGATTACGTCCCGGATCATTAGATAGGAATCCGAAGATGAATAGAGAGACAAAGAATATCACTACCGTGTAAACAAATAGTTTTAGAGTAAGCATTACACAATCTCCCAGAATTCTTTTTTTTAGGAAAAAGGGAATAGATTCTCCATTTGTATATTTGTATTTTATACCGCATATCCTACTCTGTATGTTTCTATTTTTATTTTGACACCAAAAAATAAAATAAAGTTCTTTTGATTTGAGATTAGAAATAGAAAATAATTTTCAAAAAATACATTTTTAATTTTTTTCATATCATATAAAGTAAAATTTATTTTTTCATTACCAAAAATCTTCTTTCATACCCCCAAATTGTGGAAAACTCCAAGAGGTTTTGCAATGGAAAAAGGTCAGAATAAGGAAGTGAAACGTGTTGATCCCGATTTATTATGACTATACCAGAATTTAAATATTTGAATCGAGGGTTCACAGATACTCTAAGACTTATCTGATCTTAGCAATTGGTAAATTTTTTTTTTTGAATAAATCATTAATTTGTCTAGGACAGTGTTAAAAATCTCATCGAAAACTTACAGCGGCTTGCCAAACAAAAGCTAAGAGAAAAAATAGCAAAGGTATTACTGGCATAACGTCTACGATTGGATTTAAAAAAGCGTAGGCCTCGGGTAATTTGGCGACGAAAAAACTACTTGAATAAAGGACAGAATTAAGACAAATACAGATCAAACTAAATATATTAAGCATAAAAAACATTTTGTTCTTGAGGATAATTGTATTTATTTTGATTGAGTTATTACTAAGTTGAGTTATTGATAGAAGGCAAAATGAACAAAAAGAAATTATATAGACCAAAAAAACTTCTTTGATTTGAACTCGCCCAATCAAAACTCCTTCAACTCTCAAATCAAAAGTGAATGGAATAAATCATACTTTCATACAATATCTTAATTGAATTAGATGTAATGATCAATAAATTCATTAGTTTAATTCTATAATCTACACATAACAAAATTCTATCAATAATCTAATTTATTTTATAGATATTTAGACTGATAGATATTTAGACTGAAGTTGACTAACAACCAATAACAATATTAGTGTTTATCAGTGTCAAATATAAATGTAAATGGGGCGTGGCCAAGTGGTAAGGCAACGGGTTTTGGTCCTGTTATTCGGAGGTTCGAATCCTTCCGTCCCAGAGCATATCCGTCCACACATCCAAAACAGTATAATAATATCATATACTTAACCCATATAAATCATAGAATATATGATATATATTTTATCAGAATAAAGGGTACTTTTTTGAAGATATAATATTGAAAAAAAGGAATTCTTATTCTTAGTGAGTCTTCTCTGAATCATATCTTTTTCTTTTTCACAAATTGAATCGAATTCAAATAACACGCAGATGTAATAGAATCTATTTTTTTATTTCTAAATTAAATATTAAATTAAATATTGAATATAGAATAGTTATAATTTATTTCAGTAACAGTTGTTTAGTCTATCTGATAATACAGAGATTCCATAGTTTTTTCTTTTTATTCTTTTTTTCAATTAGTAAAAAAAAAAAATAACAACCTAAATCTTCCTTTACATCATTCTTTATCCACTATTTCACTAAAAAAATAAATTGGATTTTTTTAATCATTTTAGATTTAATATAAATCTGGATTTATCTTTATCGTATGATGATAAAATGTAATGTGGTATTACTATAAAAAAAGATTATATTCAAATAATGATATGGAAGTCAGAAAATTTTAAATCAAATAAATTGCTAATTTATTAAAAGTTCTTAATAATCGAAGAAGTAGGATATTGGTGAATTTATCCTATCACGAGCAGGTTACTTGAAGATCCAGATTCAAAAATAACTTATTTTTTTTTTTTATTCATGTTATTTTTTTTTATAATTAGTATTTATATTATTTAGTTTATTTTATAATATTATAGATTTATATATATTTGACTATTTATAAATATATGTTTCTGGAATTAAATTGAATTTTTGCTTAGAATTCTTCAGAAACTCTATTTCATATAGAAAGAAAAAATAAAGTATAGATTACTAGGTATCGATCGAACCAATGACTATTCATAATTCCATAATGGAATTAATTACATACTGGTTCCAAACTAAAGGAATGTTATGGTAAAACTTCGTTTAAAACGATGTGGTAGAAGGCAACGTGCGACTTGAAGGACACGATCCGCCGTGGATTCTTACATCCACCATTTTCTATATTTATAGGAATGAAAGTGCTTTTGGCTCGACATCGTTTGTTCTGTTCACTAGAACTCTCATTTTTTTTTTGAGGGGGGGTTGTAATATAAACCCTATCGGACATGATGAAGCTCGAGCAGAACATATTGATTCGTTTTTTTAGGCAAGAATCTAGGGTTAGTAGCAATTAATAAATTAAGACAACTTTGTAAGTATATTTTTGATATAGAAATCTAAAGGATCCAATTAAAGCAAGTTTAAAATTCAAAAGTAAAATCTTTTGGATTATAGGGAAAACTCTTTCGCTCAAATCAAAAGTGTATTACACAAGAATCAACCATTCATATGATTCTTTGATAGAAAGAAATCACAAAAATGGTATGTTGCTACCATTTTGAAACGATTAAATATCACCGAAGTAATGTCTAAACCCAACGATTCAAGGCAAAGATAAAGGATCCTAGAACAAGGAAATACCGTTTTCAATTGTCTCAACAACTAGAACTAGATTAAGATGAAGAATAAAAATAGATTCGAAAGGAGACAGATAAAAAGGGCTTAAAGACCGCTCAATAAATGAAAGACTTAAATTAAAAGGTTTTCTTTGTAAGTTATACAACTTGAGTTATGAGAGTGCAAATTCCAAATACGAAAAATTCTTTTGTTGGGGAAAGAAAAAGAATAAGAAAGAAGTATTTAAATCATATAATAAAGAAAGATAATTCTTGGTCTAATTGATTTGATGATTTTATGGATCTATTTGACATTATAATTCTATAATATAAACATAACTTGAATTTTCTTGAGCCGTACGAGGAGAAAACTTCTTATACGTTTCTCGGGGGGGGGGTCTCTACCTCTATCCCAATGAGCCATTTATCGAATCGTTGCAATTGATGTTCGATCCCGAAGAGAAGGAAGAGCTCTTCGGAAAGTGGGTTTTTATGATCCGATAAAGAATCAAACTTATTTAAACGTTCCTGTTATTCTATATTTCCTTGAAAAAGGTGCTCAGCCTACAGGAACTGTTCATGATATTTCAAAGAAGGCGGGGGTTTTTATGGAACTTCGCCTTAATCACCAAACAAAATGAATTTAATGAAATATATATAAATTAAAGAAGGTAAAGTGTGGATGATTTGTATAGATTTTTATATAATCTTTTCTTTACTATTTTTCTACTTTTCAATTTATATAATATTTATATTTAAATATTTCATTTCGTTTTATTACTATAGAATGTCGTCTTTTATAACGATAAAAATCTATTTTATTGATGTAATAGATAGGAAAAAGATCAAGAGAATAAACAATTTGGTCTTAAATTTTTTATATTATTGTCATGTCAATGGGTGTTTTTTATTTTTCATTGGAATTCGATGAACAAATAAAAAAAGTTAAAGGGTTAAGCTTGCTTTTTTTACTTTAATATTTAATATACTTAATTACATATTTAAATTACTTAATATTAATACTTATATTGATTGCTATTAATTGAATAAACTTGGGATTTTTTTTTATACTTCTTTTTTTTATTTATTCGTCCGTCTACACTCTTTAGTATATATGTATATGTCAATTATATATCTAGTACCAATCCAACATAAATTCTTATTTATTATTTTAAATTTTAATAAATTGAAAATTTTAATTAAAATTTAAATAAAAATATCACTTTAATAATGTTTTTATATTTCTCCATTGTATTCTTTTCTTAACATTTACATTCATATTGACAACAGTGTATCAAATAAATATAATCCGATCATGTATAAATGAATCTAGTTATCTCCGTTCCATATATTTGATTTTATTTGATTCAAATCAAAGTCAAATCAAATGAAAGGGTTCATTTGATTTGCTATAAGTCTTTTTTTTTTTATTATTAAAATGATTTTATATAGAATATTAAAGAAAAAGATTAAATTAATAGAATATTTATTTATTTATTTAAAGTAGAATATTAAAAATAATGGATAACATAAGAAGTTGGTCTACAAATCGTTTTATTTTCATCGATATTTATATCTGAAACTTTTTTTAGATTGTCATCGGATCTGTTCATTTTTTTTATGTTCATAATTGATTATGAATTTATATATATATATATATTTTTTTTATGTTTTGATTTCGCCGTACAATTCAACCTCTTTATTTATTTATTGTTTATTGGGATTCCGATTGTATCTATACATTCTAATTATTTTAGTTCGGGTTGCTAACTCAACGGTAGAGTACTCGGCTTTTAAGTGCGGTTAGCATCTTTTACACATTTGTATGAAGCAACAGATTCGTCTATACCATCGGTAGAGTTTGTAAGACCGCGACTGATCCTGAAAGGAATGAATGGAAAAAGCAGCATGTCGTATCAATAGAGAATTCTAAAGAATATTTCATTCTTACCGTATAGGTTCAAAACCCTGTGTAAATTTTGGCGTGGAACAAAATCCATTTAAAAAGCAAAGAAATAAAAACTAAATTGAAAGTTGGGTCGAGTAAATAAATGGATAGAGCCTTACTATAGCCTCTAGCTATAGGTTCCATCCAATTATAGGGAAACAAAAAGTAACGAGCTCCTGTTCTTAAATTTTGAATGATTACCCGATCTAATTAAACGTTAAAATATATTAGTGCTTGACGCGGGAAAAGCTTTTCCCATGAGTGTATTATCAATCAATTTGTTATGAATCCTAATTATTAGCTATCTCTATCTCTATTATGTGGTGGAGATAAAATGTGTAGAAGAAGGCAGTATATTGATAAAGAGATTTTTATTTTTTCAAAATCAAAAGAGCGATTGGATTGCAAAAATAAAGGATTTCTAAACATCTTTTTATCCTAGAATAAACCTAAACTAATTAGGGGAAAAACGAGAGGATAGAGAGTCCGTTTATGAGTCTTACCTTTTTTCGAGGTATCTATTTTTTTTCTTACTATAACATCTATACATACCTTGTTTTAACTGTATCGTACTATGTATCATTTGATAACCCAATAAAGCCCATCCTATTTTCGGTTCAAACCTAATTTCAAATGGCGGAATTTCAAGGATATTTAGAACTAGATAGATCTTGGAAACATGACCTCCTATATCCACTTATCTTTCGGGAGTATATTTATGCATTTGCTCATGATCATGGTTTAAATAGATTTAATTTGTTGGAAAATGTAGGTTATGACAATAAATCTAGTTTACTAATTGTAAAACGTTTAATTTATCGAATGTATCAACAGAATCATTTTAGTAATTCCGCTAATGATTCGAACCAAAATCCACTTTTGGGGTACAATAATAATTTGTATTCTCAAATGATATTAGAAGGATTTGCAGTTATTGTGGAAATTCCATTTTCCCTACGATTAGTATCTTGCTTAAAGGGGACAGAAATCGTAAAATATTATAATTTACGATCAATTCATTCAATATTTTCTTTTTTGGAGGACAAATTCTCACATTTAAATTATGTATCAGATGCATTAATACCCTATCCGATTCATCTGGAAATCTTAGTTCAAACCCTTCGCTACTGGGTAAAAGATGCCTCTTCTTTGCATTTATTACGGTTTTTTCTTCACGACAATTATAATAGGAATAGTCGTATTATTCCAAATAAATATATTTCTATTTTTTCAAAAAGTAATCCAAGATTATTCTTGTTCCTATATAATTCTCATGTTTGTGAATACGAATCTATCGTACTTTTTCTACGTAACCAATCTTCTCATTTACGATTAACATCTTCTGGGGGTTTTTTTGAACGAATATACTTCTATGGAAAAATAAAACATCCCATAGAAGAAGTCTTTACTAATTATTTTCCTACTAGCTTATGGTTCTTTGAGGATTTCTTCATGCATTATGTTAGATATCAAGGAAAATCAATTCTGACTTCAAAGGATACGCCTCTTTTCATGAATAAATGGAGATATTACTTTGTCTTTTTATGGCAATGTCATTTTTCTGTGTGGTCTCAACCAGGAAGGATGTATATAAACCAATTATGCAAACATTCCCTCAGCTTTTTGGGCTATCTTTCAAGTATGCAGATAAATCTTTCAGTGGTACGGAGTCAAATGCTAGAAAATTCATTTCTAATGGATAATGTTATGAAGAAGATTGATACATTAGTTCCAATTAGT